ATGTATATCTTAGTTTTAACTGTCCCCCTTTTGGGGGCCTTAATTTCAGGTTTGTTTGGTAGAAAGCTAGGTGAAAGGGGTGCTGGAATTTTTACTTCAAGTTGTTTAATTATAAGTTTGTCGTGGTCTCTTTTGATTTTTTATGAAACTACATTAAACTCTTCAGCTGCGTATATAAAATTATGGCGGTGGTTGGACTCAGATTTAGTAACTGTTTGGTTTGGCTTACAATTTGATGCTCTTTCTGCAACCATGTTACTTGTTGTTACCGCCATATCTGCTTTGGTTCATATTTTTTCTACCGCCTATATGGACGGTGACCCCCATGTCCCTCGATTTATGTCCTATTTATCATTATTTACATTTTTTATGATTTTATTAGTAACTAGCGATAATCTCCCACAACTTTTTATTGGCTGAGAAGGTGTTGGGTTGTGTTCCTATTTATTAATAAACTTTTGATTAACCAGAATTGAGGCAAATAAGGCAGGTATAAAGGCCATGTTGGTTAATCGAGTGGGGGATATTGGGTTTGTCTTAGCTATGTTGGCAATTTGGGATCAATTTGGGTGCTTAGATTTTGCTTCTATTTTTAATACAGTGGCACTATCTCCCTCTAATAACACTACCCTAATATGTTTATTTTTATTTATAGGTGCTGTCGGTAAGTCTGCGCAGCTAGGATTACACACTTGGTTACCGGATGCAATGGAAGGTTGGCGTTGGGCCGTCTTGTCTAAGTAATTAGCCTTGATTATAAATACACTATATGCTGAAAAGACCTAGCGGGTTAATCAGCCGGTAACAAAGTTAGAAGTTAGAGATACCACTTAATAAATTGGTTTATGAGGTGGTTGGGCTTATGCCTTTCTTCGCTGTTGGTACCTCCGAGACTTTATGTGAACCCACTTCGAATTTCATGAGAAAGCTCGTTTTCTTGATGATCGTTGAAACAATTCATTTAATTTTAAAAATTTTAATAATAGTTATTCCGTTACTTGTAGCAGTGGCTTATTTAACTTTGGCCGAACGGAAGGTTTTAGGATATATGCAAGCTAGGAAAGGGCCCAATGTAGTAGGTGTTTATGGGCTGTTACAACCTCTTGCTGATGGTATAAAACTATTTACTAAAGAATTGGTGATTCCTCACTACGCTAATTTGTTTATATATGTGGCGGCGCCAGTCTTTTCATTTACTTTAGCCCTAATTGCTTGGGGAGTTATTCCTTATGATAAAGGGGTTGTTATAAGTGATCTGAAAATAGGAATTTTGTTTACATTGGCCGTCTCTTCCATTAGTGTTTATGCTATTTTGATGTCCGGTTGAGCAAGTCAGTCTAAGTATGCTTTTTTAGGAGCTATTAGGGCGGCCGCTCAGATGATTAGTTATGAAGTTTCAATTGGACTAATAATAATAACGGTTATCTTGTGTGTCGGCTCTTTGAATATTACTGAAATAGTGCTAGCTCAAAGTAGTGGTATTTGATTTTTCTTTCCCCTGTTCCCGGCGGCCATGATGTTTTTTGCTTCGGCGCTAGCCGAAACTAATCGAGCGCCTTTTGATTTAACAGAGGGGGAGTCGGAGTTAGTGTCGGGCTACAATGTAGAGTATGCTTCTATGTCTTTTGCTTTATTTTTTCTTGCGGAATATGCTCATATAATATTGATGAGCTGTTTAACTACAATTTTATTTTTAGGAGGATGGCTCTCTCCTATTGTGTATTTAAAAGGTGGGCCAGTTTGGTTTGGCTTAAAAACTTCTTTTATAATTTTACTCTTTATTTGAGTAAGGGCCTCTTTCCCCAGAATGCGGTACGATCAATTAATGGCTTTACTATGAAAGTCTTACTTGCCCCTAAGTTTGGCTTTTGTAATTTTAGTGGCTAGCCTTTTATTTGGGTTAAATGGGTTGCCCCCCAGCTAACTATAGATGTATACTGAGTTTTATGGTATTTTGGTTTTATTAATTTTCAGTGTAGTTCTTTCTGCGATTATTTCTGGCGCCTCTTATATTTTAGGGGAGAAACAGCCGGATCGAGAGAAAGTCTCGGCTTATGAATGTGGGTTTGACCCCTTTGGGGCCCCAGGACGGCCTTTTTCTATTCGGTTTTTCTTAATTGGCATTCTTTTTCTTATTTTTGATTTAGAAATTTCTTTCCTTTTTCCCTGATGTGTTGTATACAATCAAATATCTCCCTTTGGTTATTGGACTATGGTCGCGTTTTTAGGCATTCTAACTTTAGGTTTGGTCTATGAGTGGTTAAAAGGTGGCTTAGAATGAGAGTAAGCCTCCTTTAGTTCTAAACTTGGGATTTTTTAAAGGTAAATGATATGCCCCCTTTGGGGGTCTTAGAGTGAGCAAGTTATAAAGTGGAAGAAAAAGTCCTATCCGCTATGAGAGTAGCGGTCCCACCATTAGTGGTGGCGTAACAATTACTTATACCAACTCCGGTGTCTGCTTTGATCCATGCTGCAACCATGGTGACGGCAGGTGTTTTTTTACTAATTAGATCGTCTCCTCTATTAGAGCAAGCCCCCATAGCTTTGATGGTCGTAACCATTGTTGGATCTCTTACGGCATTTATGGCCGCCACGGTTGGTTTGGTACAGAACGACCTTAAAAAAGTAATAGCTTATTCGACCTGTAGTCAATTAGGATACATGGTAATGGCTTGTGGGCTTTCCCAATATTCTATAAGTTTGTTTCATTTAATGAACCATGCTTTTTTTAAAGCTCTATTGTTCTTAAGTGCTGGGTCTGTGATCCATGCCTTAGCTGACGAGCAAGATATGAGAAAAATGGGGGGCCTTATTAGATCAATCCCCTTTACTTATACTATGATAGTTATTGGCTCTTTGTCTTTAATGGGCTTCCCTTATTTAACGGGATTTTATTCTAAAGATCTAATTTTAGAGTTAGCCTATGATCAATACTATTTAGCTTTGGCTCATTGGTTGGGGGTTTTCTCTGCTCTATTAACAGCCGTTTATTCTTTTCGATTAGTATATCTTACTTTTATATCAAATACCAACTCCAAAAAGGAAGTTTTTTCACATGCCCATGAGGGTTCTTGAAATTTAACCTTACCTCTAATATTATTAGCCTTAGGAAGTATTTTTGTAGGTTATTTAACCAAAGAGGTTATTTGGTCGTTTCAAATTACCCTTTCTCCTATTATTCCCACTTTTATTAAGCTATTGCCTGTAACCTTTAGCCTTTTGGGGGCTGGGGCGGCTATACTCCTTTATCATTACTCTTCACGAGCCTTTAATGCACCAGTCTCGCCGGTCGGTCTTGCTGGTTATACCTTTTTATATTCTGCTTGGCAATTTAATTATATTGTTAATCATTTTTTGGTTCAGAATGTGTGAAGATTAGGTCATTTAATAACATTCCGAGCCCTGGATAAGGGGATATTGGAACTAATAGGCCCCAAAGGATTATCCCAATTCATAATCCGGCTCACCCAAGAGATAAGTAATTTGCAATCTGGTTTAGTTTATAATTACGCTTTAATAATTTTTATAACCATTGCCAGTTTTATGGTATTTAAATAAAATAAAAGAATTTTCTCAAGCCTCCCCCTTTTGATTATCACGTCTAAAGTTTTTAAGTTACCCCGGTTTCAGTTTATTTCCCGGGCAATTCGCCGAAGGATGGTATTAGATAAGTAGGAGGTTAGGTTAAGGTAGACCGTTAGCCTTCAAAGCTAAAAGTGTGGGTTCAAGTCCCGCCCCTCCTGCTTATTAAATAATAGGCCCGATCGGATTTTAGTTAATAAAATTTAAGGTTGATGAATGAAACTCTTTTTTTAAGTATAATTATTTTATTATTAATCATTTATAGCGTAAAGAATCCTACTTTAAAAATATCCCTCCTAGTGTTGTTATTTATAAGTTATTGAGCGAGTATTGACTTTTTTCTTCCCTGGCAGAATGGGTTCTTAACTATTAATAATTGGGTTGCAACCACTAAAATGGTGATTCTTGTAGGTAGCTTATCTATTTTATTGATGGCCCCTCCTACCATGAGAGAGGGGGCTATTCCGGTTCTAATTTTAATGGTAGCCCTGGGAAGTATTCTTTTGGTTTCTGCAAGTAACTGGTTATCAGTTTATTTGGCTATTGAACTACCAACTCTTTCTCTTTTTATATTAGTAGCTCAAAAAAGGGGCTCTGGGTACAGTGTTGAAGCTGGACTAAAATATTTTGTGTTAGGCGCGCTCTCCTCAGGCCTATTTTTGTTTGGGTGTGCTTTTTTATGCGGATTAACGGGAGGAACTAGTATTCCCTGTATAGATCTCGTGCTCAATCAAGAAGGTGCTCAAATTTTCCCAACCTCTGGCGTGGTAACTCCTATAGGAGGTCTATTAATTACAGGGGCCTTGTTGTTTAAGCTATCTGCGGCCCCCTTCCATATGTGGGCGCCGGATGTATATGATGGTGCCCCTACTACTACTACCGCTTTATTAGCGACCGTACCTAAAGTTGGGATATTTTCTATCTTAGTTTCGATTGGGCCGGTGGCTAATGTGCTGTTGATTGGGGTAATATTTTCAATGGTGGTGGGCGCCCTCGGTGCTTTGAATCAAACCAAAATTAAACGACTATTGGCTTACAGTGGAATTGCGCATATGGGTTTCGTTCTCTGGGGAATAGAGATTGGGACTTTTGAAAGTGTGCAGGCTAGTTTAATATATATGATTTTGTATGTCATTATGTCTATTTGTGCCTTTACTATCGTATTGGCTTTAGGAGGTCTAAAAAATCTAATTGTGGAATTCAGTGGTCTTTCGAGAAGAGAGCCGACTTTAGCCATAACATTGGCTTTAACTTTTCTTTCCATTGCTGGAATTCCTCCTCTAATTGGATTTTTTAGTAAATGATGAATTCTATTGTCTGGTATTACCTATCAGTATTACTTAATTTCAATTTTAGCCGTAGTTTGCTCTGTGGTGGCTGGTGTTTATTATGTTAGAATAGTTAAAATTATTTATTTTCAAGCCGATTCCTTTTTCTTAGTGGGCCTTAAAACCCTTAGAGAAAAAAAAAGGCTAAACTTTAGGCGGTCTCTGTTGATTGGGGCCAGCTTGTATCCCATTGGGTTTATGATAATTTCCCCGAATTTGTTGTTACAATTGGCCCACTGGGCTACGGTGGGGCTATTCTAGAGGAGGTAGTTTGAAATTAGCACTTAATATTAAAAAATAAGTAAAATGGGTCCTTTGATTTTGGGGAATGTAGAAGGCGAGTGGCCCTTTTAATACATGCTAGTATGTAGCTACAATGATCTAAGATCTAGTGGCAACTCATGCAGACAGGTGAGTAAACCCGGAATCCAAGGTGCTGGGCCGGAGTCTTATTAGGTAGAAGGTGGTGTAAAAGACCACCTTGCCGAAGATGGGCTGCTTGGCTGAAGCCACACTTTCACTGAAACAAGGGGAAGACTCACATAGAGGCAGCAGTAGAGAATCTTGTGCAATAAACGAAAGTATGACACAGAGAGGACACATTTAATTGAGCCCGTCAAATTAAGTGCCAGCCGACGCGGTTAAACTTAAGGGCTGGTCTTTATAAGTAAAAAGGCGTAAAGGATGTGTAGGCCAAGAAACGATCCAAGTAGGTAAATGGAATTTTTCTGGAGCGGTAGAATGTGAGGATAGAAAATAGAACCCCTAAGGTAAAAACTATTTACTACAAGGTAGGCTGAAACATGAGAGTGTGGGGAGCAAACAGGATTAGAGACCCTGGTAGTCCACACTGTGAACTTTGAAGATGATGCTTAGCAGACCCGAAAGGTAAAATCTTCCGCCTGAGTAGTACGATCGCAAGATTAAAATTCAAAAACTTTGGCTGTTCACTATTTCGATTAGAGGAGCGTGTAGTTTAATTCGATGGTCCGCGTGTTACCTTACCCCAACTTGAATCTGTGACCGGTATTGCATGGCCGTCGTAAGTTCGTGTATTAAGCTAGAAGGGACCCAACCCGGGCATTTGCCCGGAGGAAGTCAGGTCTTATGATCCGAATGTTGGGGGATTTTATGCGCTACATTTTCTTATATAATGAGAAACCTGGAAGGTGAATCTCTAAAGTAAGAGTTCGGAAGGTCGCTGTAAGACGACTGGAAGTTGGATTTAATAGTAATCGGAAAGTAGGGCGTTCCGGTGAATTGGTACAAGTGTTAGCACAAATTGCCCGTCACCTTTACTTAGAATGGTTATTCGGATGTCTTCGGTGATTATGAATGCCTACGAGGTAAAGCAAGTCGTAACATGGTGAGGGAAGGGGAACCTTCCCTTGTCCGGCCTTCTTTCTAAGGAGGGCTATAAAATCAATTCCCTTTATTCAGGGCGATGAAAAACTTATTAAATAATTGACTAATTATTAACCAATTTGGTTATGATTTGCCGGAGCCGTGACAATTAAGCTTACAAGATGCTGCCCACCCGGTGATGGAGGAGATAATTTTTTTTCATGATCAAGTTATGTTTATATTAATCATAATTATTACAACAGTATTGTGGTTGATTCTAAAAGCCCTAAGTGGTAAAGCTTACCATAGATATTTAGTTGATGGTACTTTATTAGAAATAATTTGGACTATAGTCCCGGCGGTGATTTTAGTTCTTATTGCGCTCCCTTCTTTAAAATTATTGTACTTAATGGATGAAGTTATGGACCCTGGTTTAACTATAAAAGCCATAGGCCATCAATGGTATTGGTCCTACGAGTATTCGGATTATCAAACAGAAACTTTGGAATTTGACTCCTACATGGTACCAACATCCGATTTAAATAAGGGCGATTTTAGACTATTAGAGGTAGATAATAGATTAGTTGTTCCTATTAATACACATGTTCGAGTTTTAGTGACTGGGGCCGATGTATTACACTCATTTGCAGTCCCGGCGCTTGCTGTTAAGATGGACGCAGTTCCAGGCCGCTTAAATCAAACTGGGTTTTTTATAAAAAGACCTGGGATTTTTTATGGCCAATGTTCAGAGATTTGTGGGGCTAATCACTCCTTTATGCCTATCGTAATTGAAGCGGTTTCTCTAGAAAAATATATCAATTGGGTGTTACAAGAGGCCTAAAATAAAATAAAAGATGAGTCAATTAGCCTTAAAAAATTTAATTAAAAGAAAATGACTTAGTGTAATTATTATAAGTTATTTATTTTTTATAGTTGTTAAATCAGGCGGCGATAATTTTATTTGTGTGAAAGTCACGCTTTTGAGTTTGGCTGTTCTATTAATACATTATCCTTGGCTCTCTTTTAGTTTATTAATTATTTCTGTTTTAATGAATTTATTGAAGGGTTACTATTTACTAACTATCTTTATTCTCTTTTTTCTTATAATGTTTAGGGTTGCTCTTTATAAAAAAGTTAAAGGTATTAGATGATTAATATTAATCTATTGATCAGCCCTCATTTTAATGTGAACGGGGACGATAGTTATATTTTATGGGGGGGAAACATTTTTTAAGTTCCTTTCGTATAATCAAATTGGCCCTGAGCCCTTCGGCCTGTCGATGTCTTTTGAACAAAGCGAGGCGTCCTCATTTAAACTCGCCCTAGAAGTTTGGGCGAGGCCCAGCTGGATCTACTCAGTTGGTGCTCTGTCTATAGTAGAAGGTTTTGCCCAGACTCCTTTTGAAAATATGACACACCTTTTAGAGGTAAAAGGGCTCACCACCGGGTTTCCCAGCCGGGCCTCTCTGGCTCAAGTTGAAATAGATCCTTTAATTTCTAAACTAGAGAGCACGGGGCTGTTTCCTTTCAAGCCCAGCGTAATTGAGAATTTTAGAGATCTATTAAAGGATTGGCATTGTGAGCCTCTCTTATTTTTATCAAACTTTTTTGAGGCCCACTTGTCGAAGTTAGCTTTAGTGGAAGAGAAGTTCCAAAGTATCGGCCTGTATCAAAAGAAACTATTTGGCTTACACCTATATAACGATTGGTTAGTCCTTACTACCTATGATGAATGTACTAGGATAGGCATTAATAGTATAACTCCCATGGGCCCCTTTGATACCTCGCAGCTTACAGATATTAAAGTCTTCGGGTCCAACATAAAGCTTATGTTTGGGGAAAGACAAATTGAGATAGCGCTTTCTAACCTTAGAGAGACTAAGGCGTTGGGCCTGCAGGAACTTTGAGATAATTCCCCCTCCGAGCCCTTCGCCTTCGATAACCCTAATTTTGTTCACGGAGATTTAAATTTGCATAAGGGGCCCCGTCCAAGTTCGTGATTGATAGAACGTTTCATCCCCCCCCAAGGATCGAACCCCTTCGTAGACTCCTTCTCCCAATTTCTGGGGAAGAAGGTAGTAAATGTCATATTTCCCCACATGAATAATGGAGAGGGAGTGTTACATATAACTTTGGCGGATGGGTCCCTCCTATCTTTTCCTGTTGAAGTAAAGGTAGGAAATACCCCCTCGTCGTGGAGTCCTAGGCTGGAGTTAATGCCCGAGAGGATCAATTTTGTTAACCCGAGGTTTTTCATGTTCTTGACACCCCCAACCGGGTTTTTTATGCCTACTAATCAAAATATCTTGGATATACCTCTAAATTGGGTTTGGGGGCCCCCACTTTTTTATAAAGGAGTCATAACTGGAAACCCGTTAGATTTCACTGACGATTATGATCATCCAGGGGCATTAAATTTAACAAAGAAGATTACAGAATCAAATATTTTTCATGATATGTCAGTCTATCAAACGAAAGGGCAGGGCCAGGGTAGCCAAGGGATCCTGAAGAACTTCGAGACTTTTTTGAAAAACTTCAATAAAGAAGAGTTAGCCCAGTGTGACCAATTACCCCCTGTGATTAAGCTTCCGCGGGAAGAGTTATTTAGTAGAGGATATATTCAGCCTTCGGCGGCTGTAAGACTCTGGTTATACGGAGGAAACATCCACTCTCCTAATACTTCTTATGATCTTACACGTAAAGTTTTATATTTACCTAAGAAATTATTTCTGGTTAAGTCGCTTCGCCAACAAATCTTAAAATCGGAGGGGTCCTGTCAAGTAAGTCCATAAGTACCGATATGAGTACTTGATTTATAAGCTTTTCTTCAAGAGATGAAAAATTGATTAGGTTTAATTTTCCTTTTACTTTTTTTGGGAATAATTAACGTAATGAGAATTCCGAGAGATAATGATGTAAAATTAAAGAGAGCCGCTCTAGAATGATCTTTAGCAACCTTGACTGCCACTTTAATTTTATGGGCGGCCTTTGATTTGGAGGGCCAATTTCAAACCATAAATCAAACAGAGTGGATAGTCCCCCCGGCTTTAAATTTTAAATGGGGCCCCCTTTTTTTAGCTGTTGACGGAATTTCTTTATTTTTTTTAATTTTAACTGCGCTATTAATCCCAATATGTATTTTGATTAGTTGAAACTCAATAAAATTTTTATTAAAAGAATTTTTATTATGTCTTTTATTTTTAGAGGTTTTACTAATGGGAGTTTTTTCAGCGCTGGACTTGTTATTATTTTATATATTATTTGAAGGAATATTAATCCCCATGTTCCTTTTGATCGGGGTGTGAGGTTCGAGAGAAGAAAAAGTACGAGCTTCTTATTATTTTTTTTTTTACACTTTTGTTGGGTCAGTCTTTATGCTTTTGGGGATTTTTCAACTATACAGTAGTGTGGGTACAACCGACTATCAGGCCCTGTTAAACATAGAATTGCCCATTTCCACTCAAAAATGGATTTTTGCCGGGTTTTTCTTAAGTTTGGCAGTTAAAATCCCTCAGGTTCCATTCCATATTTGATTACCCCAAGCCCATGTGGAGGCCCCAGTTTCAGGCTCGGTTATTTTAGCCGGGATACTATTAAAGTTAGGGGGGTATGGGTTTTTAAGGTTTACTTGGCCAATTCTACCGGCGGCCACTGAATATTTTGCCCCCTTTGTTATTATGTTAAGTGTTATAGCAATAATTTATGGAAGCTTAACAACTTGCCGTCAAGTTGACTTGAAAAGACTTATTGCTTATTCTTCGGTGGCACACATGGGGCTTGTAACTTTAGGCTTATTTACTCATACGATTGAAGGATTAGTCGCGGCTGTCTTTATGATGTTGGCGCACGGCCTTGTGAGCTCAGCCCTTTTTATTGCTGTTACTTATTTATATGAGCGCCACCACACCCGCCTTATAAAGTACTATCGCGGAGTAACTTTTTCCATGCCCATCTTTGTTAGTCTATTTTTGGTTTTAACACTAACCAACATGGCTTTTCCGCTTAGTTGTAACTTTGTTGGAGAATTTTTTTCGTTGCTGGCTGCTTTTGAGTATAATTTAGTGATTGGTGTATTAGCTGCCACCGGGATGGTTTGGTCGGCTGCCTATTCTCTTTATTTGTATAATCGTGTCAGCTTTGGGGCTGCCTCAAACTACCTTCTTTTTACAAGAGATTTAAACAGGCGTGAGCTTTTAGCCATATCTCCTTTGGTAATATTAATTTTCATTCTAGGAATTTTGCCTTCTCTAATCATCGATCCTATTAAAAATGCTATAATGTTTATCCCTGGAGGGGCTTAACCAAATGATTACGATGTGTTTTTTTACCTTATCATTTGGGACTGTTGCTTCTGGAATAATGGTTATATCTGCGCTTAATCCTGTCCACTCAGTTTTTTGGCTAGTAGTTGCCTTTACAAGCTCTGCGGCCCTCTTCATCTTATTGGGGGTAGATTTTATTGCTTTGATGTTTATAATAATATATGTGGGAGCAATAGCCATCCTATTTTTGTTTGTGATAATGATGTTAAATTTAACAGACTTTTCTCCAGCCTTTCGACGGGGGGGAGAAGCAGATATGACAAACTATGTTCCAATAGGACTGGCCGTTGGAACCCTTTTTTTTGAAGCTATTGCTTCAAGTTGGCTCATCATGGGCGGCCCTTATGTTTATAGAGGCCTATTGGGCGCGTGGGACCTAGCTAATCCTTGGTTTCTAAAAAAATATCATAATATTGAGGCAATTGGGCGAATATTGTACACCGATTGTTATTACCTCTTTATTTTAGCCAGTTTTATACTATTAGTGGCTATGGTTGGGGCAATAGTGCTTACCCAAGAGATTGGGATAGAAGTAGGCCCCACTGCTAAGAAACAAGACATCTTCTCTCAAACTAGTCGTGCTCAGGTCTAATTTAGATTAAGAAGAACATTTCAGTTAATGATGCAATTAAGAAAACAAAATCCCATCTTATCCATTGTGAATGGACTAATTATTGATTTACCGGCCCCTGCCAATCTTAGTTATATGTGGAACTTCGGTTCTTTATTGGGGGTGTGTTTAGTTATACAAATTGCTACAGGTATATTTTTGGCAATGCATTATTGTGCAGATGTAAGCTTAGCTTTCGCTTCAGTGGACCATATTATGCGTGATGTTAATTATGGATTTTTATTAAGATACTTTCACGCCAATGGGGCCTCTATGTTTTTTTTATGTCTTTATATTCATATTGGTCGAGGGCTATACTATGGAAGTTATGCAAGAGTTGAAGTTTGGAATGTTGGTGTTGTTTTATTAATATTGACAATGGCAACGGCTTTCATTGGATACGTTTTACCTTGGGGACAAATGTCCTTTTGGGGTGCGACAGTTATTACTAACTTACTATCTGCAATTCCCTATGTGGGCACAGATATTGTTCAATGGGTGTGGGGAGGATTTAGTGTGTCTAATGCTACACTTAATCGCTTTTTCAGCCTTCATTACTTATTTCCTTTCCTTTTAGTGGCTTTAGCGGCCGTTCATTTAATTTGTTTACATGTTGATGGCTCTAATAATCCTATTGGGGTAAGATCGGACCTTGATAAAGTGTCCTTCCATGTTTATTACACATCAAAAGATTGGTATGGCATAGTGGCGTTCGCCGTGTTTTTTTGCTCTCTGGTGTACTTGGCCCCTAATTTATTAGGAGATCCTGAGAATTTTATTCAAGCTAATCCCTTGGTAACTCCAGTGCACATTCAACCAGAGTGGTATTTTTTATTTGCCTACGCTATATTACGTTCTATTCCTAATAAATTGGGAGGGGTAGTAGCCATGTTTGCTAGCCTTTTAGTATTATTTTTACTCCCCTGGCTTCACAGTAGCCGATTTAGAGGATTAACCTTCCGGCCGTTAGGTCGAATGGCCTTTTGGTTTTTAATTGCAGATTTCTTATTGCTTACTTGGATAGGGTCTCAGCCTGTTGAAGAGCCCTTTATTCTGGTGGGACAATTGGCCTCTGTTTTTTATTTCTCTTACTTTTTAATATTAACCCCCTTATTAGGATATCTTGAAAACCGCCTGCTATTTCCAAAGGGGGAGTGGTAGGTAATAAAGCTGGAACCATTTAATTAAGTTATTTTAGATTTTACTATTAATATTATTTACTTCTTTATTTTATGGGTTATTACTAATGGGATATGATTATAAGTGATAATTAGTGAATATTATCTTGCGAGCGGGGCCCCTCGACGTTGTGCATTTTTCCCCTTCTCAAATAATCTGAGACCCAGGTTTATCCTCTCGATGGCGGCTTTGTCGAAAGTCGCGAGATAGAAGGATTAGAAGGGGATAGTGTTTTCCAAGGTGCATTGGACCATTTTGAGGATGATTTTTTGGGGGCCCCATAAAAGGGGCCCTATCCACTCTCTTCTCAGGGCTAGTTTGTGGAAACGATGAATTTTGTCAAAATTTTTTACTTTTTAGTTAAAAGTGGCCCAGTTAGGGGCAACTCATGATCAAGAGATTTCGTAGAGTGGACTAATGGTAAGTCACCAGACTCATCATCTGGAGATGTAGGTTCAATTCCTGCCTCTACAATCAATTAAATTAAAAAGAGGAACGAATGGCGAGCTAGGGTGCACTAATAAGACGGAAAGCCCGAAAAGACGAGGGAGAAGTTTTGAACTCGGATATCTTCGCGGAAACGCAGAGAAATAAACTGGAAACTGAAACATCTAAGTACCAGAGCCGATTGGCACAGAGAAATCAAACGAGCTTCCGTGAGTAGCGGCGAGCGAAAGCGGAAAAGTCCTCAATGAGTTAGTAATGGAAGATAGGTGTCTACACATCTAAGACTAAATGTTAGTGCACACCGAAAGAGAGAGTACTGTGAAGGAAGGCTGAAAGAGACTTGAAAAGATCTTAAAATAAGTTCCCTTAAGCAGACATATTATGTCGTACCTTTTGTATAATGGGTTCGCAAGGAAAAATTTGGCAAACTTAAGTTTAGAGACGAAGGTGTAGTGAAATCAAGGGGAAATATCCTCTTTAAGTCAAATTACCCGAAACCAAGTGACCTAGCCCTGGGTAGTTCAAAGGAACGAACCGTTGATTGTAGCAAAAATCTCGGATAACCTGTGGCTAGGGGTGAAAGACTAATCAAACTTGGAGATAGCTGGTTTTCTGCGAAAACTATTGAAGTAGTGCGTCCAAGAAACTTAATTTTATATGATAAAGCTCAATCGCTCGGAGAGCGATTAACTCTGAATGTAAAAAATTAAGGTGGATAGACAGACAGTGGGCGATAAGGTCCATTGTCAAAAGGGGTAAGCCCTAATCAGAAGTTAAAGCCACAGATCAAAGTTTTTTATCAAGTGTGAAAGGGATGTGGAATTTAGACAATGAGGAAGTAGGCTTGGAACCAGCCATCTTTGAAAGATGACGTAAAAGTTCACTCAAGAAATTCTTTTATCCCTAAAATTATGGTGGCTAAAGTTGAGCTGAAACTCTGAGAGCAAAGTTGGCTTCACAATAGCCGATTTAGAGGATTATAAGAAAATATAATCATTTGAAAATTATTTGCTCGGTAGCAGAACGGACTGTAATATTGGTTCGGCGAGAGCCCAACCATCAGAAGTGATAATGCGAACATGAGTAAAAAATCGTTGGATCACTCCCCCAAGGCTCCAATTATAAATTGGGTTATACAGCCCCTAAGATAGTAACCCTCTGGTTGCGTCAATGGGTCTTATAAAAAACGCACGAAGTGCCAGGAAAGATTTATAAATTTTTACTGTACTAGTCTAACGCAAGTGGGGTGAAGTGAGGAGAGAACTTCTCTTAAGGAACTCGGCAAAATTTGGGCTTCGACTGTTTACCAAAAACATAGCTCTCTGCTAAAGCTAAATGCTGAAGTATGGAGGGTGAGGCCTGCCCAATGGTTGTATCTAAAAGAGTTGGCTAAGGTCAACTTCATAAGGGCAATTGAATGGCCGCGGTAACACTGACCGTGATAATGTAGCGTAATCAATAGCCAATTAATTGTTGGCCGGTATGAATGGCGTCACGAAGGCCCCACTGTCTTAAGAGGACTCTCCATGAAATTGAATTCGTAGTGAAGATGCTACGTCCATATTGTAAGACGAAAAGACCCCATTGAGCTTTACTAAAGACTTGCATGGCTCAAAATAATTTGATTTAAATAAAAAGTTTAGATAATGTGGGACCCGTTTCCGGTTAATGAAACACCACTCTTTTATTTTAAGAGAGCTAACATTACAGGGATAGTGTAAGTTGGATAGTTTGGTTGGGGCGACCACCTTTTAAAAGGTAACGAAGGTGAGCTTAAGGTCCGTAGTTAATAGCCGGTGGCCTGACTGCAAGGGGGACGTCTCGAGCAGACACGTCCTTAGGGATGTGGACTATAGTGACCCGTCATCTTAGTGTGGAATAGTTGACGATCAACGAATAAAAGCTACCATGGGGATAACAGCGTTATATCGTTAGAGAGTTTTCATCGACGACGATGTTTGCGACCTCGATGTTGAATTGCGGCACCCTGGGGTGCAGCCGCCCCCAAGGGTTGGTCTGTTCGTCCATTAAAGCCGTACATGATTTGAGTTAAAAGCGTGGCAACACAGCTTGGTTTCTATCTACAATATGAAGAAACATCAATATAATTATCTTCTAGTACGAAAGGACCGAAGAATTAGCGATCCTCTTATTTTTACAAGTTACGATCGATCCATTGGCCCCCTAGTCCGAGGCCTCATAGTTAATCACTGATTGCCTCTTAAGTGTGAAAATTATATTGAACTGTTTGATGTAAAGTAAAATTATAATTATGCAGGAGCCCCGTTAAAAGGGGCCCCTTGGGTAAGAATTAAGAGTGTATAAACCTAGTTCTAAAATAAGTAAATGAAATCTACTGTTTATCATCCTTATCATTTAGTAGACCCCAGTCCTTGGCCCTACATAGGAGCTTGCGGAGCTCTTTTTATAACTGTAGGTAGTGTCGTATATTTTCATTATAGCCAAAGTTGAGTTTTGTTAATGGGGGCCATAACCCTTGGTCTAACTATGTTAGTTTGATGGAGAGATGTCATAAGAGAGGCTACTTTTCAAGGTCTTCACACCATGGTTGTAAAACAAGGTTTAAAATATGGAATGCTTTTATTTATTCTTTCTGAAGTCTTGTTTTTCTTTTCCTTTTTTTGGGCTTTTTTTCATAGTAGCATAGCCCCCAACGTGGAGCTAGGTGCAGTTTGGCCGCCCCAAGGAATAAATCCATTAAATCCCTTTTCAGTGCCTCTTTTAAACACAGCTGTTCTATTAAGTTCGGGAGCCACCGTCACTTGGGCGCACCACGCTCTAATCAGTGGAAAAAAAACTGAGGCTATAAATGGTTTAACCGCGACTGTTATATTAGGTCTTATCTTTACGGGCCTACAAGCAATGGAGTATTATGAAGCCCCTTTCGCCATTTCAGATTCAGTCTATGGTTCTACTTTTTTTGTAGCTACGGGTTTTCATGGTTTGCATGTTATAATAGGAACAACGTTCTTAGCTGTTTGTTTAATTAGGTTAATTTATCACCAGTTTACTCGTCATCATCATCTCGGCTTTGAAGCTGCCAGTTGGTATTGGCACTTCGTAGATGTGGTGTGGTTATTTTTATATATTTGTTTATATTGGTGAGGAAGTTAATATAAATGGATTCATTTATCATGTTTATAGACAGTGTAAATTTTATAACCTGATAATATAAGTTGGTGAGCATAAATCCTTTAATGCGCACTCTTTTGGTTCAGATCAATGTTTCCTGAACGCAACACAGACTTGGGCTGAGCATCCTCGGCTCTTTGGGCCAGTGGACATTCTTTGATTAGATAATAATATTTCTCTATCCAATTCTATGTCCTGGCAGTTGTTTTTATAGGTTTACCTTATTTTGAGTTATGAATAAATTTTTAACTCGTTGAGTATTTTCCACTAATCACAAAGATATCGGAACTTTATATTTAGTGTTTGGAATAGGATCCGGTATGATAGGCACAGCTTTAAGTATGTTAATAAGATTGGAGTTGTCTGCCCCTGGTACTATGTTAGGGGACGACCATCTTTATAATGTCATAGTGACGGCACACGCCTTTATTATGATTTTTTTCCTAGTAATGCCAGTAATGATAGGCGGGTTCGGTAATTGGTTAGTACCACTATATATTGGCGCCCCCGATATGGCCTTCCCACGATTAAATAATATTAGTTTTTGGTTACTTCCTCCTGCGCTTATACTATTATTAGGCTCTGCCTTTGTTGAGCAAGGAGTAGGGACTGGGTGGACAGTTTATCCTCCTCTTTCTGGCATTCAAACGCACTCGGGAGGGGCGGTCGACATGGCCATCTTTAGCCTTCATTTAGCGGGTGCGTCTTCTATATTAGGGGCAATGAATTTTATAACAACCATATTTAATATGAGAGCCCCGGGATTAACGATGGATAGACTCCCACTATTTGTGTGGTCCATTTTAATCACTGCCTTTTTATTATTACTTTCCCTACCAGTTTTAGCGGGTGGAATAACCATGCTTTTAACAGATAGGAATTTTAATACAACTTTCTTTGACCCAGCAGGGGGTGGAGATCCCATCTTATTCCAACATTTATTTTGGTTTTTTGGGCATCCGGAGGTTTATATTTTAATTCTTCCAGGATTTGGAATGGTATCTCAAATTATACCAACCTTTTCTGCTAAAAATCAAATTTTTGGATATTTAGGCATGGTATATGCCATGTTATCTATTGGAATATTAGGCTTTATTGTGTGGGCACATCACATGTTTACGGTAAATTTCAGCCGTCGAAGGCAGCAATGTCTTCGTTTATTATCTCGCTATATGCTGGAAAAACCCTTTTTAAAAATAGGTGCTCGTCTAAGGTTAAGGCAGCTAAAATCTTATTTTTTATGGGGTTTACTAGCCGGAAATTAAAATTGGGATTAAATTGTTTACTACAACGACTCAAATTTTAAGATCCTCAGAGACTGCACGCGAGAAATCCTGACAATGGTTAATTGGGTTTATTGAAACTCAGGGCCGCTTAGGAATAGCTCGAAAACCTCATGGTGCGGAATGTCTTTCTCTTTCCATTTCTCGCCCTCTTAAAGACACCCAAATTCTCTATCACATAAAATGTTTATTAGGGTATGGTCATGTCAAACTTTCAATGGTTGGGAAATATTATGTTGCAAACAAGAAGGTCTTAGTTGATATTTGCCCGCTTGAATGTTCGAGTGGCGGAGCTTGGTTAACAGGATTAATGGATGGGAAAGGGGCCTTCCTTGTTTCTCTAAAACATAACCCTAATACCCCAGAAAAAAAGGACATAAATTTTTCCTTAGCCATATTACAGGCGGAGGGGTTTGCCTTAAGACCATTTTTTGATAAATTAGGGGGAAACATAAGAAAAAATGAAAAGGATCACACTTTCATATGAGAGGTAAGAGAGAAAAAGGCTTTAATTCGAGCTATACGCCTTCTTAAAAAACATTCGTTACGAACCTAATACCCCAGAAAAAAAGGACATAAATTTTTCCTTAGCCATATTACAGGCGGAGGGGTTTGCCTTAAGACCATTTTTTGATAAATTAGGGGGAAACATAAGAAAAAATGAAAAGGATCACACTTTCATATGAGAGGTAAGAGAGAAAAAGGCTTTAATTCGAGCTATACGCCTTCTTAAAAAACATTCGTTACGAACAAAGAAACGGGTTGATTTTTTGAAATGGTGTCGGGCATTAGAGTTAATTAATTATAAGTCAGGATTAAGATACAGTCCGAACCGCGGCGAAAGCCTCGGCTGGAAAACGCTTCGCTTATTGAAACGTTTTTAAACACATTAGTGGAATGGATGTGGACACAAGGGCTTACTTCACTGCAGCGACTATGATTATAGCTGTTCCAACTGGGATAAAGGTGTTTAGTTGATTAGCCACCATTTATGGTGGGGCTATTAGGCTAGATACACCTATGCTTTGGGCCATAGGGTTTGTCTTTCTTTTTACAATAGGGGGTTTAACCGGGGTCATTTTAGCTAATAGTTCGTTAGATGTTGTTTTACATGACACCTATTATGTTGTAGCCCATTTTCATTATGTTCTATCAATGGGGGCTGTTTTTGCTATATTTGGTGGATTCTATTATTGGTTTGGGAAAATAACTGGCTATTGTTACAATGAGCTTTATGGTAAAATCCACTTCTGGTTGATGTTTATTGGGGTTAATTTAACATTTTTCCCTCAACATTTCTTAGGCCTGGCGGGGTTTCCAAGGCGATACTCTGACTTTGTCGATGGTTTCGCGGGCTGGAATCTTGTTAGTTCCTTAGGATCGACCATTTCAATTGTGGGTGTACTATGGTTTGTATATATAGTATATGATGCCTATGTTCGAGAGATAAAATTTATTAATTGAGTAGAGAACACTGGGTCTAGTTGGGCCTCTTTAGAATGGGTTCAACCGTCCCCTCCTTTATCTCATACTTATAATGAATTACCTTTTGTTTATGGGCCTTATCGATCTTAACAAATTAAAAGATTAAAAAAATTTTTGAATAAAAATCTTTTAAAAATCAACCTCCTAGCCTCGCCCCAGAAGTTTGGGCGAGGCCCAGCTGGGCCTTAAAGGAGTTACGATTCTCCAGCGGTATTAGGTTAAATAAAGAAGATGACACTCTTTCAAAGGAAAGGGGAGAGTTATACTCCTCTGATATTTCTTAAGGGAAGACATGAAAAATTTGAGGGTTACTTAAGAATCAATTTATTATTCGGGCGTTTCGCCGACAGATCGTAAGATCGAGCCAATTAAATAATGTACTATAGATATATGATAGTAGCTATTTTATTATTATTGTTGGGGGTGTTAGGAATTGTGCTGAATAGAGGACATCTTATAATTATGTTAATGTCAATAGAATTAATTTTATTAGCCGCCTCTTTTCTATTTTTAATTAATTCTATTGTTACAGATGCTCTAATCGAACAAGTTTTTACAATTATGTTATTGACGGTCGCCGCGGCGGAGTCTTCTATTGGGCTGGCAATTATGGTGGCCTATTATCGAATAAAAGGAACGATCGCTATCAAATCTCTTAATTGACTTAGAGGTTAAGTTGCAAGAAAAAAAGGAATAAAGATGCCCCAATTGGAAACTGCTACTTATTTAACTCAATATAGATGAACCTTAATCGCTTTATTTTTATTATTCTCTTTTTTGGTAATTTCCGTCTTACCCGTTATTAAAACTAATTTTCTAATCAGAAGATCGGTTGGGGTAGGTTGGACAGGGGCCCCTAAAACATCTGACTTAAACAAGGGGCCAGCTTCGTTATGAAGTCAGGATAAAATTTAACATATTAACCCCCTTTAGGGGGCTATAATTAAGATGGGTGCTGCTTATTTTGATCAATTTAAAGTAGTGGATTTGATCGCCGTCACTAACTCGTCAATGATGATGATGTTGGCTGTGGCTGTAGCTTTGATATTGTTAAAGGGAGACCGATTAATCCCTAACCGATGGCAAGCAACCATGGAGTTGATTTATGATCACTTCCACGGGTTAGTAAAAGATAATTCGGGGACCCAGTACTTCCCCTTTGTTTTTTCCCTCTTTATTTTTATAGTATTCTTAAATATTTTAGGCTTATTTCCCTATGTCTTTACCGTAACAGTTCATGTAGTCGTTACGTTAGGCTTATCATTTTCAATTGTAATTGGTGTAACTTTAGCTGGACTTTGAAAGTTCAAGTGGAACTTTTTAAGCATTCTAATGCCAGCCGGGGCTCCTTTAGGCTTGGCCCCCCTTTTGGTAATAATTGAAACAGTAAGCTATATATCTAGGGCTATCTCTTTGGGGGTCCGTCTCGCCGCAAACTTATCAGCTGGCCATTTATTATTTGCCATTTTAGCTGGGTTTGGTTTTAATATGTTAACTACGGCGGGGGTTTTAAATATTTTTCCTGTTTTAATTATGGTTTTTATAAGTTTACTAGAGGCCGCGGTGGCGGTTATTCAAGCCTATGTCTTTTCTTTATTAACTACTATTTATTTGGCCGATACCATTGTTTTACACTAAGTTTTTCTCAGGCGTAGTA